TGATGGGGTTGTAAAAAGATGGCTCAATAGGGACGAGATAGAGCTGGGTTATTATATCTATAGATATCCGCGAGCGTCGGCTGTATGCTAATGCTTAAAGTTGGTATTTAGTGGGTTTGGTAATTTGTGTATAAATTTTATTTAGGCCTTGTATTTTGGTATATGCTTAGTCTTGTTTTTGGGGTTTGGCAGGACACTAATAGGTATATATTCATACTATAGGGTTAACGGGGGGTAAGGGGGGTTTGGTTAAGCTAGTTATTTATCTATTTAATATATGCGTATATGCGCGTGCGCGTACGCAGGTATACGTACGTGTGTGCGTGTACGTGGGTGTACGTACGTGTGTGCGTGCGTATACGTGGGTGTACGTACGTACATGTGTGCGTGCGTATACGTGGGTGTACGTACGTACATGTGTGCGTGCGTATACGTGGGTGTACGTACGTACATGTGTGCGTGCGTATACGTGGGTGTACGTACGTACATGTGTGCGTGCGTATACGTGGGTGCGCGTATGTGCGTCCGGTTGAGACCTTAGGAATTGAGTAATATGTCCCGTAACCATTGACTGAATTACACCTGCTTGGTGAGGTGCGAGCCCCCGCATAGTGAATAAGCCCAGCTACATAGTATTTGACTGTGTCGAGACTTTTAAGTCATAGCTGAGTCATAGCAAGTTCGACCCCCCCAAATAAAAAGATACCAAATGCATGACACCACAGTTATGTGTGATCATGGGCTGATTAGTCATTAGTCCATCGAGATGTCCTATTTGAGATAATTGTAGGATTGGAGTTAAGACTTCCATGGCCCTGAGGTAAGAACCAGATGCCAGGTATAGTTCCAGAATAGAAACCCCCACGTTGAAATGGGCCCGGAGCGAGAAGAGATTCACGTTCAGGCAAGGGTTGATGGTTTCTCGAGGCTAGGTGATTAAGCTCTTTCGGACAGTTGAGGTCCATAGAGGAATGGTTGTAGAACAGTGTATATGCACGATATATATATATAATGTCTTATGTAATATTATAGATATATGTACATGCCTAATATTCATGGGGACAAGCACTTAATGCACGATATACATAGCATATATTAAATAACATGTAATGTACACGTTGTGTACTAGTTAGGGTAAGATAGGACATACTGGACAAGCACAGTACTATGTCATGCAATATATGAATAGCGAAAGTTGTGGGGTAGGATTGTGGTATTGCAGGGAATAGTTTAAAAAAGAACTTCAGCTTTGGGTGCTGATAGTGGAGCTTTAGCTTCTTCCTTGAAGTCTTAGGGAGGATGAGTGTTCTCCTTTTCTGGTTTACAAGACCAGGGTATTTTATATACTACAAAGACTCTTCATTTTAGGAGTTGGTTTTCGATGGTTCCGGAGATAGGTATGAGGATTAGGATGATGGAGAAGTACAGGATAGAGGCTAGTTGTCCGATGGTGATGAATGGGTGTTCTACTGGTTGTCCTCCGATTCATGTTAGGGTTAGTAAGTCTGCTACCAGAAGTCAAAATAAGCATTGACTGAGTGGTCGGAATATTATGCCTCGTTGGTTTGAGGTGTGAAGTAGTGGTACGATGGCTAGGATTATGATGGATAATACAAGAGCTAGTACTCCTCCTAGTTTATTAGGGATAGATCGGAGGATTGCGTATGCGAATAGAAAGTACCATTCGGGTTTAATGTGTGGAGGGGTATTTAATGGGTTGGCTGGGGTGTAGTTGTCTGGGTCTCCCAAAAGGTCTGGTGAGAATAGGACTAGAATTATAAGTGCTATAAGCATGATTAGGAGCCCTAGGATGTCTTTGATTGTATAGTACGGGTGAAATGGGATTTTGTCTGAGTCTGATGAAATTCCTGAAGGGTTATTGGACCCTGTTTCATGTAAGAATAGAAGGTGTACTGCTGCGAGGGCTGAGATGATGAATGGTAAGATGAAGTGGAATGCGAAGAATCGTGTTAGGGTGGCTTTGTCTACTGAGAACCCGCCTCAAATTCATTCTACTAGGTTGGTCCCGATGTAGGGGATTGCTGATAGCAGGTTGGTGATGACTGTGGCGCCTCAAAATGATATTTGGCCTCATGGTAACACGTAACCTATGAAGGCAGTTGCTATTACTGTAAATAATAGGAGAATCCCAATATTTCATGTTTCTATGAAAGTATAGGAACCATAATATATGCCTCGGCCTACGTGTATAAATAGGCAGATAAAGAATATGGAGGCCCCGTTGGCGTGCATGTATCGGATAATTCAACCGTAATTGACGTCGCGGCAAATGTGAGTTACTGATGAAAAGGCAGTTGCTGTGTCTGATGTGTAGTGTATAGCTAGAAATAGGCCTGTTAGAATCTGTAGAATGAGGCATACTCCTAAAAGGGAGCCTAAATTTCATCAGGCTGAGATGTTGGATGGGGCGGGGAGGTCGATGAATGATTCGTTGACGATTTTGATGAGTGGATGTGATTTGCGGATGTTGGTCATTAAATTCTTGTAGTTGAAATACAACGATGGTTTTTCATATCATAGGTCATGGTTAAATTCCATGTAGGAATAATGATAATGTACATTGTATTTATTTTAAGTACTATTTTTGTGGTTAGCTTTGTTAGTTTCTCTTCAAAGCCTTCGCCCATTTATGGAGGTCTTGGTTTGATTGTGGCAGGTGGTGTTGGCTGTGGGATTGTTTTAAGTTTTGGTGGTTCTTTTTTAGGTTTGATGGTCTTCCTAATTTATCTAGGGGGTATACTTGTGGTGTTTGGTTATACTACGGCTATGGCTACTGAGCCTTACCCTGAGGCTTGGTCTTCTAATAAGGCTGTGCTGGGGGCTTTGATTACGGGGGTATTATCGGAGCTTTTAATGGCTTGTTATATTTTAGAGGATGAGGACACAGAGGTTATTTTTGGTTTTAATGGTGCGGGTGATTGGGTAATTTATGATACTGGTGATTCAGGTTTTTTCAGTGAGGAGGCTATAGGAATTGCTGCTTTGTACAGTTATGGGACTTGATTGGTTATTGTTACTGGGTGATCTTTACTTATTGGTGTGTTGGTTATTATGGAGATTACTCGTGGAAATTAATTAATAGGATGCTGAGGACTATTGTAATTATAAAGGAGAGGAAATAAAGTTTGATTAGTCCTTTTTGGTTTGATACAGTGGAGGATGATTTCATTTGGAAATAGGAAATGGTTTTGGGTATTACATTTTCTAGTCAGATGGTGTCTAGTAGTATTGATGCGGATTTTTGGCTCATGTTAAGATTAGCTAGCGGCAGGGAGCGGTGTATAATGGTTGGGAAGTAGCCAAGTAGATTGGAGAATTTGAAGGAGTCTGATGGGTAGTTGAATTTTAGATTTTTAGTTACTAGATTGAGTTCTAGGGCAAGGATGAAGCCCGTAATGGTTACAGTAAGGGCTATTAATTTTAGGTGATTGGGTATAGTTATTTGTGGAATATTTATTGGGGGAATATTATAGGAGATTAAGTATCCTGCGAAGATACTTCCGATTAATAAGCGCTTGATTGAGTTTATTAGCAGGGGACTATTTTCATTAATTAGGATTATAGAGTTATAGCGGGGTTGTCCTAGGAGTGCAAAGAATATAATTCGGGTGCTGTAGACAGCGGTTAAAGATGTGGCGATAAGGGTTATTAATAGGGCTCAGGCGTTGGTATACGACGTGTTGGCGGTCTCGATGATTAGGTCTTTAGAGTAAAATCCAGTTAGGAAAGGCATTCCTGTAAGTGCGAGGCTTCCTACGATAAGGGAGGTGGTGGTGAATGGTATTGATTTATATAGGCCTCCTATTTTTCGAATGTCCTGTTCATCGTTTAGACTGTGGATAATTGATCCAGAGCATATAAATAATATGGCTTTGAAGAAGGCATGTGTGCAGATGTGTAGAAATGCGAGGTGGGGTTGGTTAATGCCAATTGTTACAATTATAAGTCCAAGTTGGCTCGAGGTGGAGAAAGCTACAATTTTTTTGATATCATTTTGTGTTAGAGCACATATGGCTGTGAATAGTGTTGTAATGGCCCCTAAACATAGAGTTAGGGTCTGAATTGTTTTGTCTTGTTCTATAAGAGGGTAGAAGCGAATTAATAGGAATACCCCTGCTACTACTATTGTGCTTGAGTGGAGTAGGGCAGATACAGGCGTGGGTCCTTCTATGGCTGATGGTAGTCAAGGATGCAGGCCGAATTGGGCAGATTTACCAGTGGCTGCTAGGAGTAAGCCGATTAGTGGAGTGTTTAGATTTTCATGTTGTATAATGAAGATTTGTTGGAGATCTCATGTGTTTGAATTGGATAGAAATCATGCTATTGCTATGATAAATCCTACGTCTCCAATGCGATTGTAAAGGATTGCTTGGAGGGCAGCAGTGTTGGCGTCTGTTCGGCCATATCATCATCCGATGAGGAGAAATGATATGATACCTACTCCCTCTCACCCGATAAACAGTTGAAATAGGTTATTAGCGGTTACTAAGATGATTATGGTAATGAGGAATATGAGGAGATATTTGAAGAATCGGTTAATGTAGGGGTCTGCGTGTATATATCATATTGAGAATTCTATGATTGATCATGTGACGAATAATGCTACTGGTACGAAGATAATTGAGAAATAGTCTAGCTTAAAGCTTATGGAGAGTTTTAGGGTTTGGATTGTTAGTCAGTGTCAGTTGGAAATGACTGCTTCTTGTCCAGAGTTAATGAAGATTATAGCTGGGATTGTGCTAGTAATGAAGGCATAGGAAATTGTAGTTTTTACGTAGTTGGGGTATAGGTCGTTTTTGTATGCTTTAGTGCTAGTTATCACGATAGGTAATAATAACATGAATATGGCTGTTAGTGTGAGGGAAGTAAATATATTTATTACTTTTATTTGGAGTTGCACCAATTTTTTGGTTCCTAAGACCAATGGATTACTTCTATCCTATAAAAGTTGAAAAAGCCATGTTATTAGACATGGGAGCATGAATTAGCAGTTCTTGCATACTTTTTCGGTAAATGAGAAGATTCAAACTTCTATTGTTAGGTTCACAACCTAAAGTTTTATATTAAACTATATTTACAGTAAAGAGGACCTAGAATAACTTTGGGTTTGAGTGATAGAAGTACGAGTGGGAGTAAATGGAGTGTCATTAGAGCATTTTCCCGCGTGAACGATGGTTTAATGTTTTTGGTGTGGTATGTATTTTTTCCTCGTTGGGTTGTAATTAATATGTAGAGAGAGTAAAGGGCTGTAATGATAATGTTTGTTCCTATGAGAATGATAGTAATATTTGATCATGAGAAGGAGGCTATAACTACGAATAGTTCCCCAATTAGGTTAATTGATGGGGGTAGAGCTAGGTTTGCTAGGCTGGCTAATAGTCATCAGGCAGCCATTAGGGGAAGTAGAGTTTGTAGGCCTCGTGCTAGAATTATTGTTCGGCTGTGTACTCGTTCGTAATTTGAATTTGCGAGACAAAATAGCATAGAGGATGTTAGTCCATGGGCGATCATTAGGGCTGTTGCTCCTATGTAGCTTCATGGCGTTTGAATAAGGACTGCTACGATGACTAGGGCTATGTGGCTTACGGATGAGTATGCAATTAGAGACTTTAGGTCGGTTTGGCGTAAACAGATTGAGCTTGTTATAATTATTCCTCATAAGGATAGTATTAGGAAGGGGTATGCTATTTGGTTTGTTAGGGGGTTGAGTAGCGTTGTAATGCGTATCATTCCGTACCCTCCTAGTTTTAGGAGTACTGCGGCTAGAACTATTGATCCAGCGATTGGAGCTTCTACGTGTGCTTTAGGTAGTCAGAGATGTAGGCCGTACAGGGGTATTTTTACTATGAATGCTATTATGCATGCTAGTCATATAAAGATATTAGATCATGTGGTAGATATTGGTTTATTTCAGTATTGTATGATGAGGAAATTTAGGGACCCTGAGGTGTTTTGGATATACAATAGTGCAACTAGGAGTGGTAGTGAGCCTACGAGGGTGTAGAATAGGAAGTAAAGTCCTGCGTTTAATCGTTCTGTTTGGTTACCTCACCGGGTAATAATAATTAAGGTGGGAATTAGTGTGGCTTCAAATAGAATGTAAAATATAATCAGTTCTGTGGAGGTGAAGGTTATGATTAGGAATAGTTGGAGGGTAATTAGTATTGTAATATATAGTTTTTTTCGGTTTAGAGTCTCTTTTGATAGGTGAAATTGGCTGGCTGTAATTATTAGTGGAAGTAGTCATGTTGTTAGTGCCAATAAGGGGGCTGACAGAGAGTCTGAGAAGAACAGGAGTGAGAAATTTAGGCTGTTATCGTTAAGCTGATTGAGGTATGTGAGGCTAATGAGACTAATTAGTAGGCTGTAGGCCGTAGAGTTGATTCAGATTATGTTGGGTTTGGATAGTCATGTTAGTGGAATTAATATAATTGTTGGTAGAATGATTTTTAGCATTGTAGAAGATTTAGGTTTTGTACGTAGTCGTTCCCATAAGTATTGGACACTATTACTAGCAAGGATAGGCCTAATGCCGCTTCGCAGGCAGCAAACACTAGCAGGATGATGGGAGTCATGCTGGCTAGTGTGAAGTGGTTGTTTAGGATAATTAGGGTGATTATGACAAATAGGGATAGTATTATGCCTTCTAAGCACAGGAGGGAAGATATTAGGTGGGATCGATAGATTAGTAAACCTAGAAGAGATGTAATGAAGGCTAAAAAGATGTTGATATATACAATAGACATTTGATAATTGTAGTGTTAACTACAATCTAATGAGTCGAAATCATTTATTTTGGTTAAACTAATTATCATATTCGGTTCATTCTAGTCCTTTCTGGGTTCATTCGTAGGCCAGGCTTGCGGCTAGGAGTGAAATTAATAGTAGTGCTATTGTAAGTATGGTTGGTAAATTGTCTGTTTGTGAAGCTCAGGGCAGGGGGAGGAGAAGTGCAATTTCTAGGTCAAATAGTAGGAACGTGATGGCGATTAGGAAAAATTTTATAGAAAAGGGCAGGCGGGCAGATCCTATTGGGTCAAATCCGCATTCGTATGGGCTTGCTTTTTCTGCGTATGGGTTCAGTTGGGGTAGTCAGAATGCGATTAATACAAGTAATGCAGATAGTGTTGTGTTGACGAGTAGGGTTAATATTATATTTATTATTTCTTTTCGGGTTATACCGAAACTAACTGATTGGAAGTCAATTGTACTAGTTGATACTAAAGAAATATGATCCTCATCAGTAAATAGATACATATAGGAATAGTCATACTACATCCACGAAGTGTCAGTATCAGGCAGCGGCTTCGAATCCGAAATGGTGATTGGATGTAAAGTGGAATTTCAGTTGGCGAAGAAAGCAGACAATAAGGAAAGTGGATCCGATGATTACGTGTAATCCGTGAAATCCTGTGGCCATAAAAAAGGTAGAGCCATATACTCCATCTGAGATAGTGAATGTTGTCTCATAATATTCTGAAGCTTGAAGTAGAGTAAAGTACACGCCCAGGGAGATGGTAATGAATAGGGCTTGGAGTATATGTTTCCGGTTACCTTCTATTAAACTATGGTGAGCCCAGGTAATTGATACTCCGGAGGCTAGTAGTACGGATGTGTTGAGTAACGGAACTTCTAGGGGATTAAGGGGAATGATACCTGTAGGGGGTCAACAACCTCCTAGTTCTGGAGTGGGGGCAAGGCTCGAGTGGTAAAAAGCTCAGAAGAAGCCTGCAAAGAAGAATACTTCTGAGATAATGAATAAGACTATTCCATATCGTAGTCCTTTTTGGACGATGGGTGTGTGGTGGCCTTGGAATGTGCTTTCTCGGACAATGTCTCGTCATCATTGATATATAGTTAGGATATTGGTAATTATGCCTAGGGTCAATAGTGTTATTGAGTTGAAGTGAAATCACATGGCTAGCCCAGAAGTTATTAGGAGAGCCGATAGGGCCCCTGTAAGTGGTCATGGGCTCGGATTTACTATATGGTATGCATGGGTCTGGTGGGTCATTATGTGTTGTCATGTAGATATAGGCTTACTAGTAATGTAAATACATAGGCCTGAATCAGGGCTACGGCAAATTCAAGAATTGTTAGTAGGACAAGGATAATAAAAGTAATGAGAGCGATAGAGGTACTGATGTTTATTAAGGCTAGAGTAGCCCCTCCAATTAAATGAATTAATAGGTGACCTGCAGTGATATTGGCTGTAAGCCGTACAGCTAGGGCTATTGGTTGAATAAACAGACTAATGGTTTCAATGATCACGAGTATTGGAATTAGTGGTAGAGGTGTTCCTTGGGGTAAAAAGTGGGCCAGGGATGATTTTGTCTTGTGTCGAAATCCTGTAACCACTGTACCAGCTCACAGAGGGATAGCCATTCCTAAGTTTATTGATAGTTGTGTTGTAGGTGTAAATGAATGTGGAAGGAGTCCTAGTAGATTGGTTGAGCCGATGAATAAAATTAGGGATATTAGTATTAGAGCTCATGTTTGTCCTTTATGATTATGAATAGCTAGTATTTGTTTTGATGTTAGTTGGACTAATCACTGTTGAAGTGAGATTAGGCGATTATTAATTAGTCGGTTTGGTGAGGGAAATATAATACTTGGAAATATAATAATAAGGATTACAATAGGGAGTCCTATTATTGTTGGGGTAGTGAAAGAGGCGAATAGATTTTCGTTCATTTTTTCTCTCAAGGGGTAAATTGTTTTAATGGGGTTAGGGATTTGGACTCTGGGTTTGACGGATAAAGGTGTTTTGATAGTTTTAGTTGGAATACAATAAATAGTGTTAAAATTATTGACACAATTGTGATGAATCAAGTCGATGTGTCTAGTTGTGGCATATCATTAAGGGGAGGTTAAACTCCCAGTCTTTAACTTAAAAGGTTAATGCTTATTTAGCTTCTTAATGAAGTTATAATATAGATGTTGATCATTTTTCGAAGTGTGTTAGTGGGACTAATTCAAGTACGATAGGTATGAAGCTGTGGTTTGAGCCACAGATTTCTGAGCACTGGCCATAGTATAATCCAGGTCGAGTGCCCATAAGGGTTGTTTGATTTAGTCGTCCTGGAATGGCGTCAGTTTTTAGACCTAATGATGGTACAGCTCATGAGTGCAGTACATCTTCTGATGAGATTAGTATTCGAATAGTTATTTCCATGGGTAAGACCACTCGGTTATCTACTTCTAGCAGTCGTAGTTCTCCAGGTTTAAGCTCTTGAGTTGGTACTATGTAAGAGTCGAAGTTTAGGTCTTCATAATCTGTATACTCATAGCTTCAATATCACTGGTGCCCCATAGTTTTTACTGTTAAGGAGGGGTTGTTAATTTCGTCTATTATATATAAGATTCGTAGAGAGGGTAATGCGATAAGAATTAGGATGATAGCAGGCAAGATTGTTCAGATGGTTTCAACCTCTTGAGCGTCTATCGTACTTGTGTGCGTAAGTTTAGTTGTTAATATTAGTGAGATAATGTATAACACTAGAGAGCTAATTAGAAATACAATTATTAGTGTGTGATCATGGAAGTGTAAGAGTTCTTCTATGATTGGAGATGTAGCGTCTTGAAATCCTAGTTGGAATGGGTATGCCATAAAGATACAAAGGGCTTAAACCTATAATTTAACTTTGACAAAGTTATGTAATTTTTTACTAGTATCTCCCTATTGAGAAAGACATAATGGTTATGATGTTGGCTTGAAACCGATTTTAGGGGGTTCGATTCCTTCCTTTCTTATTTTGAGACCACGTAAGTTGGCTCTTCAAATGTGTGATATGGAGGAGGACATCCGTGTAATCATTCGAGGTTAGTGTTGATTATTTCAATCATTGCTACCTCCCGCTTGGATGCAAATGCTTCTCAAACTATGAAGACTATTAATATCACTGCTGTTAGTGAAATAAAAGAGCCTATTGAGGAGATTGCGTTTCAGGTTGTATAAGCATCTGGGTAATCTGAATAACGTCGAGGTATCCCGGATAACCCAAGAAAGTGTTGTGGGAAAAATGTTATATTAACACCCACAAACATGATTGTGAAGTGAGCTTTTGCTCAGGTGTCGTCTAAAGTATATCCTGAGAATAGGGGAAACCAGTGAACAAAACCTCCTATGATGGCAAATACAGCGCCCATTGATAATACATAGTGGAAATGGGCCACTACATAGTATGTGTCATGGAGGACAATGTCTAGTGAAGAATTAGCTAATACGATGCCTGTTAATCCGCCTACTGTAAATAGGAAAATGAAGCCTAGAGCTCATAGTATGGCAGGCGATCATTTAATATTACCCCCATGAAGAGTGGCAAGTCAGCTGAATACTTTTACTCCAGTAGGGATAGCGATAATTATTGTAGCTGATGTAAAGTATGCTCGTGTATCGACGTCTATTCCCACTGTAAACATGTGATGGGCTCACACAATAAAACCTAGGAAACCAATAGATATTATTGCTCAAACCATCCCTATATAACCAAAAGGCTCTTTTTTGCCTGAATAGTATGTAACGATATGAGAGATTATACCAAAGCCTGGTAGAATTAGAATGTAAACTTCGGGGTGACCAAAGAATCAGAATAAGTGTTGATATAGGATTGGGTCTCCTCCTCCAGCAGGGTCAAAGAATGTAGTGTTTAGATTTCGGTCTGTTAAGAGCATTGTAATTCCAGCTGCTAGTACGGGTAGTGATAAAAGTAATAATACGGCTGTGATTAGTACGGATCAGACGAATAGGGGTGTTTGATATTGAGACATAGCTGGTGGTTTTATGTTAATAATTGTTGTAATAAAGTTAATAGCTCCTAAAATAGAGGAAACACCTGCAAGGTGAAGTGAGAAAATGGTTAAGTCTACGGATGCCCCTGCGTGGGCCAAGTTACCGGCTAGAGGTGGATACACAGTTCACCCAGTCCCTGCTCCTGCTTCCACTATTGATGATGCCAAGAGGAGTAGAAAGGAGGGAGGGAGGAGCCAGAAGCTCATGTTATTTATTCGAGGGAATGCTATATCAGGTGCTCCAATTATTAGTGGTACTAATCAGTTTCCAAAGCCACCAATCATGATTGGTATAACCATAAAAAAGATTATTACGAATGCATGGGCAGTAACGATTACGTTATAAATTTGGTCATCCCCGAACAGAGAGCCTGGTTGACCAAGTTCGGCCCGAATTAAGAGACTAAGAGCAGTTCCTACTATACCAGCTCAAGCCCCAAATAAAAGATATAGGGTACCAATATCTTTGTGATTGGTAGAGAATAATCAACGATTTATGAACATAGGTAAAATGGCTGAGTAAGCATTAGACTGTAAATCTAAAGACAGAGGTTTGAGCCCTCTTTTTGCCAAGCTTCGTGGTGAAATATCATATTGAATTGCAAATTCAAAGGAGCAGCTTCGACGCTGCCGGGGCTTCTCCCGCCTTTTTTCCCCTAGACGGCGGGAGAAGTAGATTGAAGCCAGTTGATTAGGGTTTTTAGCTGTTAACTAAAGTTTCGTGGGATGGAAGCCCACCAATCTAGTAAGGGCTTAGCTTAATTAAAGCGTTTGGTTTGCATTCAATAGATGTGAGATAGATTCTTGCAGTCCTTAAGGTTATTTTGCAGGGATTAAATCTGTGTGATTTGCTCAGGGCTTTGAAGGCTCTTGGTCTAATTTAACCTAAATCCCTAGTCCAGGATTGATAGAAGTGGTGTGATTGGGAGTAGTATGGTTGATACTACAATTAGTGGGGATAGAAGGGTTATTTTTTTTGTGTTGTTGAATTTTCATTTTATTATTATGTTGTTTGTTGAAGGGAATATGGTGAGTGTTGTGGTATATGTGAGTCGTATATAGAAGTATAGGTTCAGTAGTGCTGTTATAGCTAGTAGGGTTGGTACGATAATTATTTCATTTTTAGTGAGTTCTTGGATGATTATTCATTTTGGGATGAATCCTGATAGTGGGGGAAGTCCTCCTAGGGAGAGTATTAGTATTAGAATTAGTGAGGTGATTAGGGGTGCTTTATTTCAGGTCTGTGATAGTGAGAGGGTTGTTGTGGAGGAGTTGTATATGAATAGTATGAAGGTGGTGGATGTTATGATGATGTAGATTGTTAAGTTTAGGATTATTATTGTGGGGTTATATAGTGTGATGGCCGCTATTCACCCTATGTGAGCGATTGAGGAATATGCTAGGATTTTTCGTAGTTGTGTTTGATTTAGTCCTCCTCACCCCCCGATTAGGACGGATGCGATGGCTATTGGTAGTAGTAGGTTTGGGTTAATAGTTGGTGAGATTTGATAGAGGATTGATAGGGGTGCAATTTTTTGTCATGTTAATAGGATTAGGCCTGAGGATATATGGATTCCTTGGGTGACTTCTGGTACTCAGAAGTGGAATGGGGCTAGTCCTAGTTTTATGGCTAGGGCAATAGTTATTATGGCCGATGCTATGGGGCATAGGGTTTTTGACATGGTTCATTGTCCGGAGTATAAGAGGTCAATGGCAACTCCTATTATTAGGATTATGGATGCGGTTGCTTGTGTTAAAAGATATTTTGTGGATGCCTCAATGGCTCGGGGGTTGGATTTTTTCATGAGAATTGGAATAATGGCTAGTATGTTCATTTCAAAACCGATTCAGACTGTTAACCAGTGGGAGCTTGTTAGTACAATTATAGTTCCTGAGACTACGGTTAGTATAATGGTGATGAGGATTGGGGGTTTGATTAGTACGGGAAGGGTATAAACCAACATTTTCGGGGTATGGGCCCGATAGCTTATTTAGCTGACCTTACTGTAGAATATGGTGTAATGTGGTAGCACGAAGATTTTTGAGCTCTTAGGATTAGGTTCAAGTCCTATAATTCTAGAAATAAGAGGATTTAAACCTCTATTATTTACTCTATCAAAGTAACTCTTTTGTCAGACATATTTCTTATGTTAAAGGTGGGATGCTAGCTGTTATGATGGGTAGTGATACGTGTCATATGCATAGGGCTAGGGTGAGTGGTAGGAAGTTTTTTCATAATAGATGTATTAGTTGGTCATATCGGAATCGTGGGTAGGATGCTCGGATTCATAGGAAGGTAATTGTTAAGATTAGTGTTTTGACTACGAAATTTGTGGTGTAGAGTTCTGGTATGTAGGGGTTGTGGGATGCTCCAAAGAATAAAATTGTTGTCAGGCTGTTTATTATGATGATGTTGGCATACTCTGCTATAAAGAATAGGGCGAATGGGCCTGCTGCATATTCTACGTTGAATCCGGATACTAGCTCTGATTCTCCTTCTGTTAGGTCAAAAGGAGCTCGGTTGGTTTCTGCTAGTGTTGAGATAAATCATATTATGGCTAGGGGTCATGTTGGGAAGATGAGTCATATATGTTCTTGAGTGGTAATTAGGGTAGCTAGTGTGAATGAGCCGTTTATTAGCAGTACGGATAGGAGAATAATGGCTAGTGTGACTTCATATGAGATGGTTTGGGCTACGGCTCGTAGGGCTCCAATTAAGGCGTATTTTGAGTTGGAGGCTCATCCGGATCATAGAATTGAGTATACGGCGAGGCTGGATATGGCTAGTATGAATAGGATTCCTAGGTTTATGTTAATGAGTGGGTGTGGTATTGGTAAGGGGACTCATATAATTAGAGCTAGGGTAAGGGCTAAGATAGGGGCCATGATGAATATGGATACGGAGGATGTTAGAGGTCGGAGAGGTTCTTTGGTAAAGAGTTTTAGGGCGTCTGCAATGGGTTGAAGTAGGCCATAGGGTCCTACAATGTTTGGTCCTTTGCGGAGTTGTATGTAGCCTAATACTTTACGTTCAACTAATGTTAGGAAGGCTACGGCGAGTAGGATTGGGATACTTAGTGAGAGGATGTTAAGTATAAACATGTTGTTAGGGAGAGGAATTGAACCTCTGATGGTAAAGGTTTAAGTTTTATGCAATTACCGGGCTCTGCCACCCTAACAAGCCCAGGCTCTCTGGGCTAGATATGTGATAGATAAGTTGTTTAGATTGAGATTATATCATCTATTGTACTGAAGGCGCTTTTGCAAAGTGGGCCTTATTTCTCTTGTCCTTTCGTACTGGGAGAAATTGTTTAATAGATAGAAACCGACCTGGATTGCTCCGGTCTGAACTCAGATCACGTAGGACTTTAATCGTTGAACAAACGAACCTTTGATAGCTGCTGCACCATCGGGATGTCCTGATCCAACATCGAGGTCGTAAACCCTATTGTCGATATGGACTCTAAAATAGGATTGCGCTGTTATCCCTAGGGTAACTTGTTCCGTTGATCAAATGTTTTGGATCAATAAGTGATGTTATACTTTTGACTAGTAGGTCTAGATTTAAAATCACTCGGAGGTTGTTTTATTCTCCGAGGTCACCCCAACCTAAATTACTGGCCCATGTGGAGGTTTGTTATCCCTGTTGGTTGAATTTTTATCTCTTTGGGTCAGTTAATTGAAGCTCCATAGGGTCTTCTCGTCTTATTTTTTTATTCCCGCCTCTTCACGGGAAGGTCAATTTCACGGATCGGAAGTAAGAGACAGTTAAACCCTCGTGTGGCCATTCATACAAGTCCCTAATTAAGGAACAAATGATTATGCTACCTTTGCACGGTCAGGATACCGCGGCCGTTTAACTGGTGTCACTGGGCAGGCAGTGCCTCTAATACTAGATATGCTAGAGGTGATGTTTTTGGTAAACAGGCGGGGTTTGTGTTTGCCGAGTTCCTTTTACTTCTTTTAATCTTTCCTTAATTGCACACCTGTGTTGGGTTAACAGTTGAATTGATATTTAGTTTATGTTTGGGCTGTTTTTATCTTGTTGTTAACTATCAGTGGTTATCCGTTCTGATATAGGCTTGTGCAGGGAGAATTATTTCTTGTTACTCATACTAGCATTATTGCTTCTATAATTGAATAGATTAGCCCAGTATTAAGTTAGGAGTTGGTTGCACATTTTTGACATTAAGTGTATGTTTTATTGTTGAGCTTGAACGCTTTCTCAATTGATGGCTGCTTTTAAGCCAACTATGGTTGGTATTAGTGCTTACTCTCTAATTAAGGTTGTATCCTAGTTCTAAAAAGCTGTACCTTTTTAGACTATATTTTAAGCTTACATTTGAATTCTGGGGTTTTTTAGGTAAGCTTAAAGTTGAACTAAAATTCTTTTCCTGGGCAACCAGCTATCACCAGGCTCGTTAGGCTTTTCACCTCTACCTGCAAATCTTCTCACTATTTTGCAACATAGACGAGTTCATCCTGTGTAGATTGTTCGTAGGTAGCTCGTCTGGTTTCGGGGGGTCTAGCTTAAGTTCTCTTTGTTAGACTATGTCTAGCTAATCCATTATGCAAAAGGTACAAGGGGTAATCTTTGCTATGTAGTGCTTTTGGTTTTTCTTTCATCTTTCCCTTGCGGTACTATCTCTATAGCGCCAAGTTAAATTTCTATCTCCTATACTTTTTAAGTTAACTGAATGTTTTAATTTATATAATTGTGTTAGTTGAGTTTATTATTGTTTGGGCTAGGTTTGGCTCAAGATGGTCAGTTTGATATGAAATCTTCTGGGTGTAGGCCAGATGCTTTATTTAAGCTACATCTTGTTTAATCCAAGCACACTTTCCAGTATGCTTACCTTGTTACGACTTGTCTCCTCTTGTATTGAATGTAATTTTAATATGATATGTTTAGGTTTATGTACTTGAGGAGGGTGACGGGCGGTGTGTGCGTGCTTCATGGCCCGATTCAGCTGAGCGCTCTATTCTCAGCTTACTGCTAAATCCTCCTTTGGTTTTTGGTTTCATAAAAACTTTCGTAGGATGTTCTTGTGTAGAAAATGTAGCCCATTGCTTCCCACCTCATGGGTTACACCTTGACCTAACTTTTTTATGTAAAAATACTTTTGCTTACTGTTGTTCCTTTTGAGGGTTTGCTGAAGATGGCGGTATATAAACTGTATTAGCAAGAGGTGGTGAGGTTTATCGGGGTTTATCGATTATAGAACAGGCTCCTCTAGAGGGATGTGAAGCACCGCCAAGTCCTTTGAGTTTTAGGCTGTTGCTAGTAGTTCTCTGGCGGATAGATTTGTTAGATTAGCTATCTAGATTTAGGGCTAAGCATAGTGGGGTATCTAATCCCAGTTTGGGTCTTAGCTGTCGTGTGGATAAGATGTTAAAGTTACTTTCGTGTTGTATTTTCGCGTTGACTGTGGCTTTTTACGGCTTAGTCAAGGTTTAACTTTAGTGGAAAATTATTTCTGGAACACGCTTTACGCCGTATGTCCATTAGTCCGGGTTAATCGTATGGCCGCGGTGGCTGGCACGAAATTTACCAACCCTGGTTTAATATGGCTTAGTCGAACTTTCATTCATGGCTTAATTTTTGTCACTGCTGTAACCCGTGGGGGTGTGGCTAAGCAAGGCGTTGTGAGCTACATTTTGTGTGCTTGATGCCTGCTCCTTTAGGTCGATTATGATTTAGAGGGCATTTTCACCGGGGCGCGGAAGCTTGCATGTGTAATCCTATTAATAACTAATGGAAGGGCTAGGACCAAACCCTTGTGTTTATGGAATCTGGCGATTCATCTAGGCATTTTCAGTGCCTTGCTTTTGGTATTTAAGCTACATTAAC